CTACTACAGTATCATATATATATATAATTTATTACTCTTTCCTTTTTTTTGGATTCTTTTTTGTTTGTTATTGTCTTCTTTATTATATTTCTTTCGAATGAATCGAAAATTCCAGAGTATATCTTTTCACGGGTCGAACCAAAAAAAAAGAAACTTCGAATATTTCCCTCTTTACTTTACCTTTATCCGGCAGAAAAAAAAAGGAAAATTCCCTATTTTTTTGTCCATGTCCCTAAATTAAATATTAAATAATAGGAGACTTAAATGAAAGTCCCTTTCTCGCATTCGCTCTCCATTGCATTGGCGGAACAAAAATTTCTGATGCATCAATATGGAAATATTTGGTACATGAAGCCATGATCTGATATCTATATCGAAATCCTATATAGATATAAACTGATCTTTTTCTGGAATCAAAGAAAGATATTGAAAAATATATTGCTCTTGTGACTCGGAATAAATGGTTTCTCTGTGGAGGAAGGGAATAGCGATTTATTCCTATGGAGCATCCAGGAACAAGAAGATTCAATCGGAAATATCGACAAATTCTTGCGTGGTCCAAGGAAATAAAAAAAAGGGTCCGCTTCTACAATTTTATCTCTATCCAATTTGAATATCAGAATAGCTGATATAGTCATGATTCAATGGGTCAGGTCCACTTACTTTTTCTTTTCTTGATTTCTAATTTTTCCGATGGATTTAATTGGAACAATGGAGAAGTAGTAAAACTTTGGTTTGTCGATTCATAATTGAGATTGGGTATTATCTCGAATATCCATGTCCCGGGACCAAAAATATAAATAATGAAACATGAGGAGGAGTATAGCCTGTAGTGACATAGTAGTCCTCCTAATAAGTGGGATTCCTTATTATCATAATGAACAAATGTTCAACTTTATACCTATAACTCATTAGAATGATAACTCATTATGCGGTCCGTTTACCTTTTTTTTTATTACAAATATCAATAATATCTCTATTCTCCGATGAAAAATGAAGACTAAGGCGGGAGCTTCGTGGAAAAAGCCCTTTATCGGATTTGAACCGATGACTTACGCCTTACCATGGCGTTACTCTACCACTGAGTTAAAAGGGCCATTTTCTTCAATTCATGAAGAGGCCACTAACCACTATGAGTCTACTGCATGTATCTATGTATAGACTATATGTACATATATACATGTATGCATAGGGGGCTCATTCAAGAACAAGCCATTTGATTTACCTAGGAAGTTCTAGGGTCAAATCAAATGATTATTTATATTTGAGAAATATCAATGCAATGAATTGTTTCGCTCCTAATTGCTTTGCTTTTATTGACCCATCGAGGCGAGATTCACTTGATTGATACATGTACCAATCCGACATAGATCCAAAATATTTCATCGAATCATGTGATGAAGGATTCGACTCGTACCCTGAACTGAATTCTTATAGAAAAAAAGAATCTTTTCGATTACTTGTCAATCCCTTCCCAGATTTACGAGTTCTACATCACCTTTTTGAATCAATCAAAAAAAGAATTCTATCATTTCTGAATTTCCTGGCTTAGTGTTAGTGAGGCATATCTCGTCTTAACGATGAGCGAATCAATGAGTGAAAATTGAAGAAAGGGGGTTTGACTTTTTTTTTGTCGGACAAATCCCCGCTGAGGGGATCCTATACTTCGTCATATATATATGATGGTTCATGAATGAACAATCAAAAAATTCTATGTAATTGTGGAAGCAAGAAAGATTCTTCGGATCTAGTCATGCCATTACATTATATTGACAATTCCAAAAAACTGCTCATACTATGAGCATAATATGATGGCGATCGGGCAGGTATGCCCCTATCGTCTAGCGGTTCAGGACATCTCTCTTTCAAGGAGGCAGCGGGGATTCGACTTCCCCTGGGGGTAGGGTATTACGAAAGGAAGTTGATCATGGATTATCAATAAGCCTAGAATTGATTCTTCCTGGGTCGATGCCCGAGCGGTTAATGGGGACGGACTGTAAATTCGTTGGCGATATGTCTACGCTGGTTCAAATCCAGCTCGGCCCAATAATTCGCCGATCCATGGGGATGATATAACCAATTTGTCCTCCAGAAATGCCTGATATAGAGGAATAAATAGTCCATTTTTTCTGCTATATCCCTATTTCTTTGTTCATTTGTTCCCACGCGTTCTGATCTTTCTAACGATCTAGATTAATAATCTGTAAATATAAGAAGGAGTAAAGAAAAAAAGAGTCCTTTTTTTTCATTGAAAGATTGATTATCTTATCAATCGATGTGGCAATAACCACAGGATTACTAGTAATCCGTGTCACTCTCACTATAGTTCATATCCATGTGAATATCAATCACTCGTGTTTCTGGTAAAACACGGCAAAATATAAAGAAATTATAAGAATATGTATGAGAATATGTATGCTGTATAACTCATTTCCCTGGGATTGTAGTTCAATCGGTCAGAGCACCGCCCTGTCAAGGCGGAAGCTGCGGGTTCGAGCCC